ATTTTTCCATAGAAATGTATTCGCTCAATCAAAGTTCTAAAAGAAGTTAATCGTAAATAAGAGGATTGTTTACGAATAAGCACTAATAAAATTTCGCACTCAAATACATAAGAATTGTATAGGAACCAAAAGAATCTTTTATTTTCTTTCGAAAAAACATAAATAGATTTCTTCTGAATAATGGGGAGATTATTCCAATTATGGTATTCGTGAAGAAAGAATTGCAATAAATGTAAAAAGGGAACATCTTGAATCCAGCACTGAAGGATTTGCACCAAGATTTCCATATGGATGGGATGAGGTATTAGTATATCTAAAACATAATTTAAATGCAATAATTTGTCCTCTAAAAAAGGAAAAATTGAATGAATTGATCGTAAATTATGATATTTGGGTATTTCTTTTTTTTCTAAATAAGATACTAATCGAAAGGAAAATGGAATTTCCACAATAATTGCAAAACTTTCTGATATAATTTGAGAATAAAAATAAGAATAAAAAAAAAATTTGTGGGTGTGCCCAACAAATAAATTTTGGTTAGAATAATTAACCGAAGAAATTAAAGAATTCTTTTGATAGATTCGAGTAATTAAACGTTTTACAAGTGATAAACTAGATTTATTATCATAACCAAAAACTTCTACGGGTTCATAAAAAATCAAACCATTTAAACCATGATCATGAGCAAGTGCATAAATATACTCCTGAAACAGTAACGGATATAGGAAATATTGTTGCCAAGATCTACCTTTTTCTAAATATTCTTGTAATTCTTCCATTGACTTCAATTTCTACTTGAACCAGAAACAATAGGTATTTCTTGTATTATCAAATTATACATAGTGCAATGCGGTCAGAACAGAGTATGTATCATGTATGAAAAAAAAATATATACCCCGGAAGAGTCCAATCAACAGATCTTTTTCCTTTCCCCTTCTATCCAATGGGCCAATGGGTTTATCTTCGTTCTATTAAATTATCAGAGGATAAAAAATCTTTTATTTTTGCAACCCGATCGCTCTTTTGACTTTGGAAAATTTTTTTTGTCAGTATACTGTTTCTTCTACACATTAGTTTCCAATCCATAATAGAAAATAATTGGGATTTTTTTTATTCTTAAAAAAAAAAAGAATCAAAGGCCCATTCACAGGAGACCCCTTCCCCACATCAGGCACTAAGTTATTTTTAACGTTTAATTAGATCGGGAAATTATTCAAATTAAGAATAGAAGCTCGTTGCTTTTTTTTTTACCAGAATTAGAACCATAAAGCTCTATCCATTTATTCACTAGACCAAACTCTAACTGTGAATAGAATATAATAAGAAAAAATGAAAATGCAATTCCATTTTTTCTTATTATTTTATTACGACATGCGGTTTTTTCCATCCATTACCTTTCAGGATCAGTCGTGGTCTTATAGACTCTACCAAAAGTCTGGACGAATTCGTTACTTCATCCAAATGTGTAAAAAACCATAATCGCACTTAAAAGCCGAGTACTCTACCATTGAGTTAGCAACCCAGAGAAATACGTATATACAAGCGGAAAAAATGAAATTGAACTATACAACTACGTAAAAACATTGAATTTTGAATTCAAAAGAAATATAAAGGAAAGATTGGATGATCAATTAAACAAAATAGCAAAGTGAATTGGATTAAATTAAAGACAGATAAAAAAAATGTAAAAATTCACATTTAAGGACCACCCCCCCTTTTTTTTATAAAATATAAAAATTTTTGATTTTCGTTAAAAAAATATATCTTGTATAACAAACAGTAAATTTGGCAAACCCATAATTTGAATGAAGTAAAGGAAAAACCCATAAATAAATAAGGATCGAAATAAACGGATCTATTTATCTACGATCAAATTATATTTGTTCGATACACCATTGTCAATATGAATAAATTGTTGAGAAAAAAAATGAATAAAAAAAAAAACTACATAAAATAAGGATTTGTGTTGGATTGGCACAACAAGAAATATGATAAATATAAAACATAATATAGAACAAGAAAAGAGCAAATTATGAGTAAATAATTACCCCACAAATGTATACTAGTTACCTTTTTTTTTTTATAATTTTTTTATTTATGAAGCTTTTTCTTTTTTAAATTCTGCTTTTCTTAAAATATCATAAACAGTTCCTGTAGGTTGAGCACCTTTTTCAAGGAAATAACGAATAGCAGGAACGTTTAAATAAGTTTGATTTTGTATTGGATCATAAAAACCCACCTTTCGAAGATCTCTTCCTTCTCGTCGGGATCGAACATCAATTGCAACGATTTGATAGATCGCTCATTGGGATAGATATAGATAAATAACCCCCCCTAGAAACGTATAAGAGGTTTTCTCCTCATACGGCTCGAGAAAAAATGATTCTAATATTTCTGTATATAATGTAAAATATATTAAAAAATTTATGAATTAGACTATGATTTAAGTTTTTTTGTTCTTACTTACATAAAAAAAAAAAAAAGAAATATCATTCGTACTCATAACTCAAGTTGGGTAATTCTGAAAAAGTCCGAAGGTAAATCCTTAGGAATTTCTTGAGTCGTCTCTAACCTCTTTTGTTTGTTTCGTCTCGAATCTATTTTGAGTCTCCATCATTATACTAAAAAAAATATTGAGACAATTGAAAATAGTGTTTCCTTGTTCCGGAATTCTTTCTCTTTGCTTTTCAAAATCATTAGGTTTAGATATTACTTCGGTGATCCTTACCTCCCCTTTTTCAAAATGGCAGCAACATACCTTTTGTTTTTTGTTATTTCTTTCTATGGAAAGATAATATGAACGATTTATTCCCTTGTAATGTAATATAAATATTTTTTTTTATTTCATTTCAAACTTGTTGGGATTTGAATCCTTCAATTTTAAATTGAAATTTCTATATTGAGGATATACTTACAAAGTAGTCTAATTTATTAATTGTTACTAACCCTAGATTCGCCCCCCCGATAAATGAATCAATACGTTTTGCTCGAGCTCCATCATGTACTATTCCTATTTACCAACCCAATACAAATTAGGTTCCTAACAGGAATAGAACAAACTATGTCGATTCAAGAGCATCTTCATTCCTATAGAAAATGGCGGATGTAAGAATCCACAGTGAATTATGTCCTTCAAGTCGCACGTTGCTTTCTACCACATCGTTTTAAACGAAGTTTTACCATAACATTCCTCTCATTTTTAATTTTATTTTGAATCGGTATGGAATTGATTCAATATGGAATCATGAATAGTCATTGGCTCAATGGTACATAATATTTTTTATGTATGTATATATGGAGAGGTAAATAATTATCTGAAAAAAGTCTTATATTATAAAGGATTTAAGTTATTTCGCCCCTCTATCCTATGGGGTGAAAGAAATTTCTAAAAAAGAAAAAAGAAAAATAAATGGATTTACTTAAATCTAATTAAAATCTTCAACAGATCATTCGGGATGTTAAATTATGCAAAAAATTCTTCTCGAACAAATAAACTCTAAATCTCAAAAGAATGGCCCTATGGGTTTTCCAATTCCGGAATAAAATCAGTTATTAACAAAATATAAGCTATTCCAATAACTCGAAAAAGTCATAAGTTTATCTATATCTATAATATATATTTTTCAAATTTCTTCGAGTACCCAGGTTCATAAAAAAAAGAGTTTTTGTTTTCATGAGTATGAAATAGAAAAGGTCTCGTGTAAGGTATAAAGTAAAATTGAATTCGGTATTCTTTCTTTCAGATGAAAGAAAAAAAAAATTAGAATCAAGAATTAAGAAGAATCTAATCTTTTCGTATGCATCATATACAACGAAAATTTGTTACCGGGGGTAATCATGTATATTTAAAGAATCACAGACCCTTTTGACTTAATCAAAGAACTGCTGTTGCTGAAATACAACAATACATAATGTATATATATTATATATATACATAGGGCAGGGCTTGTTCATTTTATACAAACAGATTTGGTTTTACTTTTTTTTACCGGTTTAGAAGTTTTAAGACGAACGATAAAAGCAAAAAATTCATACCAAAAACCACGTAATCTTTAGTCTCCATGTACAGTGTGTAAGATACACACTTTTCTTTAGGCTTTCTTTCCTTGGGTTGGGGAATTGAATAGAAAAGGATCTTTTTTTCTATTTCAATTCAGAATTACATAATGCGAGAATTCACATTTCATGGAACAAAGAGTTTCCATAAGTAACTTACTTCAATATGACTATTTAAATAATAGTCTCTGAATGGTAATGATATACCCAAAAATTGTTTTGAATTTAGAATTCAATGAAATATCTTTATTTCTACCCGTACACTCAATCGCATTTGTGAGAAACTAAATAAAAAAAGTCTAATTTTTATAGAAAAATCAGAACAAAAGGTGAGATCACATTATATCCAAAATTAAAGAAAAAAATTTCCAAGCTTAAAGATAAATTTGTTAAAGAGAAGAATCTTTCCTTTCTCATGTAGACACTCTGGGACGGAAGGATTCGAACCTCCGAATAACGGGACCAAAACCCGTTGCCTTACCACTTGGCCACGCCCCATTTCGATTTCGAATTTATCTTCGATACTAATAAAGACTAATATTGGTATTAGTCGTTCGTCAATCCCAATTCAAATATATATGAAATATATTACTGCTAGGATTCAACACATGGAAATATAGAAAAAAATGATTGATCATTCCATAAAATTCAATTAAGATATTGTATGAAACTAAAATTCCTTGTATTCTCATTTGAGAATGAAAGGGAAGATTTTTGATTTGAGAGCGTTCGAAGAACAAGAAGGTTTTTTGACCCACCTTTTAATTTTTCCCTCATAAAAAGAACTCAATCAAAATCTAATTTTCTAATCTACAAGAATGAAATGTTTGTTATGCTTAATATCTTTAGTTTAATCTGTATCTGCCTTAATTCTACCCTTTATTCGAGTAGTTTTTTCTTCGGCAAATTGCCCGAGGCTTATGCCTTTTTCAATCCTATCGTAGATGTTATGCCTGTCATACCTGTACTATTTTTGCTCTTAGCCTTTGTTTGGCAAGCTGCTGTAAGTTTTCGATAAAATCTTTAATGCTCCGAAAAATTCATGATTTATCCAAAACAAATTTTCTAAAAATTTATAAGATCTTATAAATTTTACATTATGAACCCGCCATTCGAAAATAGAAATTCTTGTATTATATTGAATAACCGCGTGGTGATAAATTTTGATCAACTTATTTCCTCGTTCTGACCTTCCAGTAAACAAGGACTTTCTAAAGTCCCCACAATACCAAATAATGGATATGACCAAAAATTTTTGGTATTTTAGGTAATGAAAGAATCAGAATCTTGCTTTTCTTATTATTATTACATTACAAAAACAAAAAATTCGTAAAAATTACCTTTTTCAAGAAAAGATTTCATTTTCTTTTTGGTTTCTTTTTGGGGTGTTATGTCAACATAGTGTATGTGATAAAAAATAGGCAATCTATTTCCCTTTTCAAAAAAAATCTTGGAGATTGTGTAATGCTTACTCTCAAACTCTTTGTGTATACAGTAGTAATATTTTTTGTTTCTCTCTTCATCTTTGGATTCTTATCTAATGATCCGGGCCGTAATCCTGGACGTGAGGAATAAAAAAAAATATTTTGAAAGTCTGAAGCGATCGAGGGGAGCGGAGAGAGAGGGATTCGAACCCTCGGTACAAATAACTCGTACAACGGATTAGCAATCTGCCGCTTTAGTCCACTCAGCCATCTCTCCCAATTTTAATTGCAAATTTTTTATGTGATGTGACAGGCGAAGTAAAAAAGATTTAAATTGAAAAAAGCGCGTTTTTCTTTATTTTTATTATTAAAATTTTATTATTATAATTCGAATTTCTAATACTTAATATAAGACTAAAATAACAGTAATGTAATATAAATAATAACAGTAATGTAATATAAATATAGTAATATAAATATATTCTATATAAATATATATATTTATATTAAACTAGATAAGAGATCTATTAATTTGATTAGTAATTAAATTTTAAAGAATGTAATAATTCGACACAGATATCTTATCTGCAATAGAATAGATATAGAAAAAAACCTTACTTCCTTGATTTTCATTTTGTAAGAAAAGTCCATTCCCCCGGCCTGGTGAAGTACTGGCCGGGCTATTACATTACTTCTGATGAATCAATCATTTCATAGATCAAATGATTTCATTTTTTGTTTTTATTATATCAAATCAAAGATACTTGTTATTGAAGTTATTGAAGTAACAATAAAGACAATTTTCATCTCCATTCCAAGTGTAATTTCTTAGTATTATTAATATAATACTATAGAATATACTATAGAATATGAAAATGTAAGAATATTCAAATTCTTACATTTTTAGTTTTATTAATTAGTATTAAGTAGTATTTTGAATTTTGAGTCTTTTTTCTCAATTTAGTTAATTATTTAACTGGAAAAAAGCACATACAGATATTAAACAATATAATATCAAAAATGAAACACACATATGTTATAACATAACTCTTTTTTTTGTTCAAGGGACATTGAACATTTGAGATCCAATTAATCCGAGTTCAAATTCAAAAATCGGTCAGTTGAAGTTGAAGGGGAAGTAAAAAAAAAAATGAGGAATTCGTCGTGGTTATAGTCCAGCTTCAATAATTCCTTCAATTTGGGACTGTCAGTAATGACTTATAACAAGTGAAAAATGAGACTTTTTGCTTTATTATAATTTGAGTATAATTTGGTTATTTTAAAAAACTTTCTGTACTTCGCCTTCAAGTACCCCTGGTCCGGGGGGATGAAGTGTCAACGCTCAAGTTTTAATGAGTCTGATGCTATTAAGATAGCATCTCATTCTTTTGTTCGACAAAAGGTATATTCATATATAATAATGAATATGAAGCGGGTATAGTTTAGTGGTAAAAGTGTGATTCGTTCAATTAATAACTTAAAAAGTTAAGGGGTCTTTCGGGTTTTTCATATTCCGATCAAAAAAAAAACTTTATTTCCTGAAAAGAGTTTAATCCTTTTCCTCTTCCTCTCAATAGCATATTTGAGGAAAAATAGAAATTCTCACGATTTGTATCCAAAGTTCAATTTCAATTGAATAAAAGGGTTATAGAGTCGCGAAGCATAATTTTTGAAAAATTGGATCAAATCTTCCAATTAATAAGTATAAGTAAAGGATCTATGGATGAAGATAAAAAACATAAGTGCATTTCCAATCGTAACTAGATCTTCAATTTTTGTCTTGTAAAGGTAAGATTAAAGCCAAATAGCTAGAAAATGGTGGTTTTGGTTTACTAGAATCATCAGCATATTATTTTAGCTCGGTGGAAACTAAATGAAATTCTTTTCCTCAGGATCCCTCGAGTGGAAATAGGGAACGAAGTAACTAGATTAGACAGATTTGGGATAATAGAATCCCCCTCCTCTAGAGGGATCATCTAGAAAGCGAGTGGCTTTGGGTGTCTTTAACAAGAAAAGCTGA